CTTTGATAAGAATCGACCTTATCCATATCCATGTAAGGTATATCTTTTTCTGATTCTTGTGATTCTTCTGATTCTTTTGATTCTTCTGAAAAAAAAAAGAAAAAAATTCAAAGATTGGATACCCCTACTACAGGCTAAAAAAAATAAGAAAAAAGAATCAAATCCATCAGGTTATTTTTTCATTTTAATATTAATAAAAAAACTAAAGCGTCATATTTTTGAAGTCAAGGATTCTTCTGAAAAAAAAAGAAAAAAATTCAAAGATTGGATACCCCTACTACAGGCTAAAAAAAAACAGAATTTGTAACTTGCTATTCTCTTGTCTAAGAGGCAAAGATGTACCTCTTTAGAAAGTCCTGTTGAATCATATACTCGGGCGGTGGGTGTGGGGAGGATGATTTCCAAACGGACTACTCATCAATTATATAGAGAAGATCACCAAGATTTTTTGATCCGCTGCCAAACCTATTCCAATTCCAAGAGCTCAGGCTCGGATCGTGGGCATCACTGGCATACTTCGTATCCACAGATAAGATACTGTTTCATATCACTATTGATTAGATCCGAAATCTGCTATTGAGAATGCTCATTCAATGAGCTCAATATTATGCCTTGAAGAGGACTCGAACCTCCACGCTCTTTAGCACGAGATTTTGAGTCTCGCGTGTCTACCATTTCACCATCAAGGCATCTTTCAAGTGAATCGTATTCCATGAATATGATACCTATCTAATGTCATATATTCCATATATGACAAAGGTGGAATGTTGGAGTATTTCTATCGATCGGTCATATAGGCCTGAGTCAGACATCAAATTGCTTCGATTTTCATTATCCAGAGGATACCTTATATATAAAAAAGTGCAATCAAAGCTATTTCTCGATTCAATAGAAGTCCAAAAAAGTCAATATGGCGCCCAAATAAGGATAGGATAGATATGTCAAAAGCAGGTCTGATTACGCCTATTCCTAATTCTAAATAGAATGCCAGAACGTAGGGATCCATATGTCAAAATAGTATTAAGTTAATAAGATTCTCCTTTGTTTTTTCTATTATTTTATTCCTCTTTGTCTTTCATCTAAATATCTAATAATATATTAGCAAATACATTTTGTTTGTAAAGTCAGATCAAAAAAAAATATCTAAGAGTTTTTTCCTATTAGTATTAGATATTTCTAATTTCTATTAGAAAAAATAAAAAATATAAATATTCTTTGGATATGTGTGTAACTGACCTATAGAATTTCAGTCATTTAAAAATCCTTAATTGCACTGAATTTCAAAATATAAGAAAGAAAAAGCAAGAATAATTTAATTAAGATAAGAAAGACACACAATAGACTATAAAACATAAAAAATGGAAAAAGACTCATCAAAAAAAATCTTATTTGAAAAGATTTTCTTTTCTATTGAATTATATATTCAATTTTGATAGGATATATGTTTTTCTATAAGAAAAAAAAGCACGGAACGGGTTTTGTCTCGTTATGTTCAAAAATTCTTTTCTAATTATAATAGAATACAATAGAAAGTTCGAATCCTTCTACCTCCCCGTATAAGATAAGGCAATGATCTTCAATCTAAATTGTTTTTATTCTTGATTGAATTAAAAGGCTTGTGGGATAAATGTCATAAAATAATAACCTAATTGCGAATTAATTTCTTACTGGGTCCGGGGTTTTATTTTTTCAAATAAAATATCGAGAAATCCAAATATTTACCTTTCGGGACCAAAGGTTATGAAATTTCTCAAATTTTTGAGGTATTGTATAGAAATCAATTTCTATCCAAATCAAATCCTTCATTTGATTTGATTTGGATAGAATAACAAAGTAGTATATGAATCAATCCAAATTTTTGTGTGTATTTTTTATTTATATGTCTATTTCTTTATATGTCTTATTTTTATGTCGAAAATCCATATATGGACATATATGGAGTTCACTAAAATCTCATGTGTTTTATCAAACAAAAATAGAAATTCCACTAAATTGATCTATAGATAGGAATCGTCGAGAAATAATGATCAACTAAAGGGATTTTTTTTTTTTTTTAATAGAAAAGTGAGGAGGAGGAGATTTTATGACATTAGAACGAGATTTAATGGCTCATTATATAGAGCCTTTTTGGAAGAAACGATTAGTGAAAACATTTTTCACTATTCAACGAATGCTGAGAAATTTTGGGAAGTATTACGAGTACGGAGATCCATTGAACCTGGCAGGAATGGAACAGGTCTTGGTTTTACTTAACATAGCCTTGGGCTTTTGGCAAGAAGATTTTCGTATTCCTTTTGAAATGGAAAAGGCTCAGTTTAATTCTTTGATTCAAACTGATACTGATGCTTTAGTCAAATATCCCTGCTTTTTTTGTTGTCGATTTTTGCATTTAAAAATTGAAAAATTTCTATTTGAAAATAGACAAAACTTAAAAAATAATCCAGAAATGGAAATAGATAAAGATACATTATTTCGATTCTTAAAAAGTCTGACGCAAACT